CCAATGCTTCCATAGATTTGATCGTGGTTTACAATTATAGCTTCCATACCTGTTTATTTTTTTTTTATTTTTGGAAATTATCTCGAAAGAGCAAAAGTCTCAAAAGTGGTGATTCAAATCCACTCCGGTACTCTATCTAAAAATCCTTCTAAAAAGAAAACAGAGACGAAAGATACTAAAGCGATCTTGTATCAGACTACCTGTCTTCTTGTAGTCGGATCCCCAAGTTTTTGGAATGCTCCAAACTCTACTTGAGCATCCAAATCTGGGTCAATACCAGCAAAAACATCTCTGAACAAAGTTCTAGCACCATGCCAAATGTGTCCGAAGAAGAAGAGCAAAGCAAACGAAGCATGTCCAAAAGTAAACCACCCTCTCGGGCTGCTACGAAAAACACCATCGGATTTCAAAGTCGCACGATCTAATTCAAAAATTTCACCCAATTGAGCACGTCTAGCATATTTTTTCACAGTAGCAGGATCACTATAACTGACTCCATTCAGTTCGCCACCATAGAACTCAACGGTTACACCTACTTGTTCAACACTATACTTTGATTCTGCCCTTCTAAAAGGAACATCAGCTCTTACAATTCCGTCGCCGTCTACCAAAACGACAGGAAATGTTTCAAAAAAAGTCGGCATACGACGTACAAAAAGTTCACGCCCTTCTTTATCTCGAAAGAAGGGGTGTCCTAACCATCCAACCGCTATTCCATCCCCGTTATCCATTGAGCCTGCCCTGAATAATCCTCCTTTTGCCGGATTATTGCCGATATAATCATAAAAGGCTAATTTTTCAGGAATCTTAGACCAGGCTTCTGAGAAACTTTGATTTTCTGCTAACCCGGCGCTAACTCTTCGATATATCTCTTGCTGGAAATAACCCTGATCCCATTGATAACGAGTGGGACCAAATAATTCGATGGGGGTTGTTGCTGAACCATACCACATAGTTCCAGCAACAACAAAAGCTGCAAAAAAGACCGCCGCGATACTACTGGAGAGCACGGTTTCAATATTTCCCATACGTAATCCTTTATATAGACGTTGTGGCGGTCGGACGCTAAGATGGAATAGGCCCGCTAATATGCCCAATGTACCTGCTGCAATATGATGAGACGCTATTCCTCCCGGAACAAAAGGATCAAAACCTTCTACGCCCCACGACGGATTTACAGGTTGTACTTTTCCCGTTAGTCCATAAGGATCGGACACCCATATTCCAGGACCATACAACCCTGTCACATGAAATGCACCAAAACCAAAGCAAGCCACCCCGGATAGAAATAAATGAATTCCAAAGATCTTGGGTAAATCCAAAGAAGGTTTTCCTGTACGTTCATCACAAAATATTTCTAGATCCCAGTAGACCCAATGCCAGATAGCCGCCAAAAAGCATAAGCCAGAAAACACAATATGTGCCCCGGCCACACCTTCGTAACTCCAAATTCCCGGATTCGTTACAGTTCCTCCTGTAATACTCCAACCTCCCCACGAATTGGTTATTCCTAAACGAGTCATGAAGGGTATAACGAACATACCCTGTCTCCACATTGGATCAAGAACAGGGTCAGAAGGATCAAAAACTGCTAATTCATACAGAGCCATTGAGCCCGCCCAACCAGCAACCAGAGCTGTATGCATTATATGAACGGAAAGTAACCGGCCGGGATCATTCAATACAACGGTATGAACACGATACCAAGGCAAACCCATGGAAAATACCCCTTTCTCAAAGAAAAATAGACACTACGTAATTTTATTGCATTAGAAAAGACTATACTATGACTATTCTCCCTTGTTAAGTGGATTATTTCCTAACAAGGGTTAGGTTCCTATTTATTCGTAATTCTAGTCTGTTCATAATAATGGAACAATTCTGTTCGTAGGAACAAAGAGAAGCAGATTTATTCTATACTCGATAAGTACCAATACGCAATGGGGGATTGATACTCATTTTCTATGAGTAAACATGCCTATCCTTAGTTAGCATTAGAAGGACCTATTTTCCTTTATTTTGTCTTTCTTTCTAAATTTTTCTAATCTATGGATAAAATAAATATGATAAAGCCAATATTATATAAAGACAATAAAACCCTACGTTTCCATATCAAAGTGAAATATAGTATTTAGTTCTCTTTTCTTTCAACTAATGCCTATTGGTGTTCCAAAAGTACCTTTCCGAATTCCTGGAGAGGAAGATACAAATTGGGTTGACGTATAGTGCGACTTGGCAGATATATTGGGTCATATGGGAGTTCCCCGTTCTCTACCCCGATCGAGATATCCTCTGTTTCGCCCAAGAAATAAAAATGGAATCATCAAAAAATTGGAGCGTGAAGTACCTACAATTAGATCAATTGTTTTGGGGGGATTCATAGTACTATTATTAATTAGAATAATTTATGGTTGTCTTTGATTGGACTAAAAAAATGAAGTATCCAGGCTCTGTTTAGAAATAACCCAATTAGAAATATATCTACGATTACTACGCGTCTCATAAATGATTCCTTTTTGTTAGTTGTAAAGATACCTTATTTGTCAAGCGGGATAATTTCAAATTAAATACTTTGGTGAAAGGTATGAAATTAATTAAAAAAAGTCATAAAAAAAGAAATGGTGATAGGAAGATTTGTTCTATATGTGCAAATAAAAATAGGGCTAATCTTTACCCGGAGTAGAGCATAAACCTAAAAAGATGAAAGAGACCCATTCAGGAACAAGAAAATATCATCGTGATTTGGATTGAATCTCGCTGAAACAATACATCAATGAGAAGTGAATTCGATGAATTTAGTGACTTTTTTTTATTATAAGGAAGAACGAAAAGAAGTCAAAACTCATCTTTAGTGAAAAATCGAAGAAAAAACTCTTTCGTTAAAAGTTAGAAAAAACTTGCTATGAAAAAGAATAAGCAAAACTAAAGAGGATTGAAATCTATACATTGATTCTTTTTTTCGTAATTTTTTTTGAACCGTATGCATCAAAAGGTGCACGTACGGTTCTTAAGGGATACAATTTTACCCTAATCAACCGACTTTATCGAGACAGAATAATGTTTTTAGGCCAAGAGGTTGATAGCCAGCTCTCGAATCAACTTGTTGGTCTTATGATATATCTCACTATCGAGGATGATACCAAAGATCTGTATTTGTTTATAAACTCTCCTGGCGGATGGGTACTACCTGGATTAGCTATTTATGATACTATGCAATTTGTGAAACCAGAGGTCCATACAATATGCATGGGATTAGCCGCGTCCATGGGATCTTTTCTCCTAGTTGGAGGAGCAATTACCAAACGTCTAGCATTCCCTCACGCTTGGCGCCAATGAGGTTTTTTTATTTGAAAGAAAAAAGAAAACTATGCCTTCGCCATATGAATATTAAGTAATAATAGCATGGCACTTCGAATTCGATATGAAAAATTTTTGTATTGTTTTTTTCCAAAAGATTCGATTATGTATCGAGAGAGTAGTATGAAAAGGATTTCCGATTTTCTCTTATCCATCGGGAGTTCCAATTCAGCGTCACAAACTTTTTTGTTTTCACACCGAGTGCGAAAAAATAAATTTATGGATCAAAAAGAAACTTTGGGATTGCTGAATCAAAGATAAAAAAAGAATCCATTTTAAAATTGAAAGCAACGGGGCCATCATAGTATTTTTTAACTTCTCCGAAAGTCCGAAAGGAAGGGTGGCAATTTGATCATTTACCCATCTGGGGCTGATAAATGCGATTTTTAGCTTTCTTCAATGGAGAGTAAGGGTCAATTAATTTTATTCTAGAGCCGTATGCAATGCACAAAAGATAATGCCCGTACGGTTATTCAATTCTATCTTTTCTGTTCGTTTCATCACACCAGATAGAGAACCCTTCTATCATCAGGGTAATGATCCATCAACCCTCTAGTGCTTTTTATGAGACGCAAACGGGAGAAGTTCTCCTGGAAGCGGAAGAGCTCCTAAACCTACGCGAAGCCATCACAATGGTTTATGCACAAAGGACGGGCAAACCCTTATGGGTTGTATCTGAAGACCTGGAAAGAGATGTTTTTATGTCAGCAACAGAAGCCCAAGCTTATGGACTTATTGATCTTGTAGCAGTTGAATGAAAAAAAATGGATTTTTTTGTAAATCCGCGATTTTATATTTTATCTCCGAGTTTACTATATAAATAGAAAAAATTCATAATCATCCGGTTAGGATCAATCTAAACCAGCCCATTATGTATATTAGTCAACATGCCAACTATTAAACAACTTATTAGAAATACAAGACAGCCAATTCGAAATGTCACGAAATCCCCCGCTCTTCGGGGATGTCCTCAGCGTCGAGGAACATGTACTAGGGTGTATGTGCGACTCGTTTAGATCATGAGCTGGGAAAGAAAAACGCTTTCCAGTATGAATGATCAGTACCAGTGAATAGGATAGAATGGAAAAAAGAAACTCCGTTTACTATCTAAAAATAAGCAAATTTATCCCTTTATTGTGTATTGTATACAGTTTATGGTTTCCATTGATGCAAATTGAATTTAAGATGATAAGCAATTCTCCATTGGTAGCAAATGGTTATCCATTAAGCGGAGGAAATCTTCTTTCAATTTTAAAAAATATAAAAATGAAGTTCCCACTCGGTCAAGAACGGACTATGAGGGTCAGCTAACCAGCTAACTTTCATAATTTTAAATATCGTTACTGTATAAGTGGGTCTCATTGTGAAAGACCTATTACTGGGGATAATTCATGGGTAGAGCCAAAGAGTGTGGTGTGAACTATACAAGTTCTCAATAACATTGATTTGATTAAATGAAGTTAAAGGCTCCGGTGTCTAGAGAGGACCTCACCGTTTAAGAAGTAAACATAGAAACGACGGAACCCACTATTTTTATCCATTTAATTTATATTTATTTTTTTTGATTCACTCTATTTTTCTTTTTGACGCCTAGCAAAATACAATTGAGTATTTCTTTCGTATTTCGCAGGAAAATACCTAAAAAAAGAACAAATCGTGGTCGGGAAGGTTATAGTAGCCAAAGCCATTGGAATTCTTATTTTATACATTGGAAAAATCCGCTTGGTTATTAATAGACCAGGAAGGGGGAAAAGAATAACTGAAAGAAAGGAAATCTATTAGTTATTTGTCAAAGTTTTATTTATTCAATGACCAGAATTAAACGCGGATATATAGCTCGAAGACGTAGAACAAAAATTCGTTTATTTACATCAAGCTTTCGAGGGGCTCATTCACGACTTACTCGAACTATTACACAACAGAAAATAAGAGCTTTGGTTTCGTCTCATCGGGATAGGGATAAGCAAAAGAGAAATTTTCGTCGTTTATGGATCACTCGCATAAACGCAGTAATTCGAGAGAGAAGAGTATCCTATAGTTATAGTAAATTAATACATGATCTATCCAAGCAACAGTTGCTTCTTAATCGTAAAATACTGGCACAAATAGCTATATCAAATAGGAATTGTCTTTATATGATTTCCAACGAAATCAGAAAAGGCTCTGATTTCCAAAGAATACACTAGAATTATTTAAACGAAGTTCCCCGGAGAATGAACTCCGGGAAGGGGTGAAGTCGAAATTTCTATGAGAAAATATGCTAAAGTAGTCAAAACGAATGAACACGTTAAAAAAAATATATTTTGTTTTCCGATTCGTTTTTTTTCTTACGACACGATAATAAAATATGGATTTTCGCATTTGTCGAACAAAACACCAATTCACGCTTGAGTTCGGATTGGAATTCTGATTCAAGTGAACAAAGAATAAGCCTATTTTTTTCTGATTCTAAGACCAGCAGTTCTAGTGGTCGACTCGGTTCTTTCAAATTGTTTCTCATTGTTGAGAAAAGGTAACAAAGATAAAATACGAGCTTGTTTTATAGCAATAGTAATTAATCGTTGTTGTTTCAAGGTCAATCTATTCACTCGCCTAGATAAGATTTTTCCTTGTTCACTAATAAATCGACTAATTAAACTCATGTTTCTATAATCAATTCGATCCCCCGATTCAATCGGGGGCAAACGCCTACGAAAAGATCGCTTGGACTTAAGAAAAGGTCGCTTTAATTTATCCATGGTTTATTTGTTTAGTTTATTTCTTATTCCGAAAATCCTATTTCTTAATTGTAATTTTAACCCAAAATAGGATTATTTTTTTGTTTTACATATGTTCTATATAATGTCATTTTTCCCTTTCCTTGAAAGCTTGGTTCGATCTATTTCTTTATTTCCCCATGAATCATGTGTTTGTAACAATAGGGGCAGAATTTTCTCAATTCTAATCGATTAGGCGTATTGTGCCGGTTCTTTTGAGTAATATATCTAGAAATGCCCGTTGATGCCTTCTTAACACCGTTTCGAATACAACCGGTACATTCCAAAATAATCGTTCCTCGCGCATCTTTCCTCTTCGCCATGAACCTCCTTTTGGTTTTTGATTTACTCAACTTATATATATATATTTTTTATTCGAAAAGAAGAAAAATAAAAGTGACTAGTGACTAACTCGAAAGCCAATACTAAACTAAAAGATCAAAATGAATAAAGTTTTAGTAATAATAAATCAAAGAAAAGCTATAGTCAAAAAGAAGGAAAACACAAAATTTTGAAACTATATTTCAACCCGAAGGACGGTATTTCAGTTAAGGATCTTGTATTCTTGCCCTAGACCCGCATTTTGTACTTTCTCCGCATTCCTCTATTATTACGAATTAAATTTATTTAATTCAAACTTGAACCCGAGTCTCGCAGACGTTGAATTCACTTTTATTCTTTCTCTTTCGTCCCTTAATTCTAATAATTATAAATTAGGGAAAAAAGAGAAAAAAAAAGGGGGGAGTAATTAGTCACAGATACTTGATTGTATCTCTAATCTTCTTCATTCCTTCCGATGTCAATAACTAGAATGAAAAAAAGGGGAATGTCAACGCATCCGGGAAAAAACGATTAATCTCGATCAATAGACCTGCTAACGCCCCGAACCATAGCGTACTTAGTACTGGGGCCACGGAGAGATATGTTTTTAGATCTCGCATTAAAAAACCTCCTCTTTTATTTATTGGAATACATAAAGATATTATTGTAATACATAAGGATAATGCATATATATATCAGATGCATATGTAGTTAAGGGCCACTTAGAGTTGTACACAGGATCCCTAATTCAAATTGAAATGTACAAGGATCCATAAGATTCTCATTATTTTATTATATATTATATGTTAAATGAAACCAAAAAGACGAAACTAAACGGGCCTAAAAAATGTGTTTATCAACGGAAGAACATAGGGATATGGAAAAGAAGACAGGAATTCTCTACAATGACACTGTAGAACAATTGAAGGGATGTGGCGCAGCTTGGTAGCGCGTTTGTTTTGGGTACAAAATGTCACGGGTTCAAATCCTGTCATCCCTACTTGTTACTGTTACTTTGAGTAGTAACAAGGAATCAATCGAGATCGATTCAAATTGGAGAAAATCC